TAGCATTATAGACTGTATTGTTACTCTTGCTCCCATCGGGATAAATCTGACCCCTTCCCCTGTTCCCGCCTAAGTATATGGGATATTTTAAGAAGTGAACGTCTTTCTTAGTAGAAGGGTCCGGAGAAAGAATGGGAAAGACGATTTCACTATATTTCTGACCAGGAACAGGACCCACCACAAGAATATTTCTTTTAGTGGGGCGATAACTCTGAAAAGACAGATTGCCCACCTTTTCTTTCAGCTCGGGAGAAATACGATCGGGGGGAGCTAATTCGAATCCCTCGGGTAAAATAAGGACAGCCCCTACATTCAAAGCCCCCTTTTTACCATTAGCAAGAACTTGTTTCAGTTGCATATCATAAGGGATTCGAACAACTGCTTCAAATACAGTATCAGGCAGCACAGCTTGTGGAACCTCAATATCCACGGGCTTATTAGCTAAATGGCAATTGGCACATACAATACGCCCAGTTGCTTCTCGTGGATTTTCATAACCCTGCTGCGCAAAAATGGGATATGCGTTTGAAATAGATGTCCGCGTTATTACATATATCATGATCAATACGGAAATGAATCGAGTCATCTCTTCCTTTACCCAAGAAAAGGTATTTCTATTTTGCATGGTCCAATCATTGATCCCGGAAATTTCTACAATAAATTAGGTAGGTAGCTAGTATAGTTCCCTATCCACGATTCTGCCATTGTACTGGAATAATTGTACTGAAATATAGGAGGAATCCCCTGGGTGGGTAGAAGTATAAAGAGTGAGTAAGCTTCAAAATGGTTTGTTTATGTACGAAGTAGCATCATGATTTGATTGATATCAGCAGATCAAATGAGTTCTTCATTCATTCATTGAATGATAAATCACTACAAGTGAAGGAGATACACGATTTAAATAATGGAAGATCCAATATTTCAAAATTGTATCTAGAATGACTGGAAAAGTGGAAACAAGACCAGATATAATTTGATCGTTATGAGCAAATCCAAAATCTTTGTAGACCGAACCAATCATTATTTCCCAACCACGGGGTGAGTGGAATCCGATACATAAATCAGTTAATAAAAGAATAGAAAAAGCCTTTATTGTGTCGCTTAAGCTATAGAGGAATTCCTGAACCCACGAATTCAGAATGACAAGTTCTTCATTACCCAGAATAGAATAACCACTTAGAATAGCAAAACAGATTATATTTGTCGAGAAATGCAAAATGATGTGGATATGATCCTCATTGTGCATTTTGACCAATTGTATCGTCTCTTTGTGGATTCCTATACGAAGCTTTTGTATCTGTGTCTCCGGGTACTCTTTTATCATTTCATCCAACAAGAATAGTTGTTCTAATTCTATAAATCTTTCTAGAACGTTCTTTTCTTGAATATCATTCAAAAAAGTTTCGGATTGTCCGGTATTCCACCAATTAGTAACCCAAGGTTCCAGGCTTTTATTAAATGAGAGAGAGATCCACCAGGGCAAAAAGACTATAGATGCAAGATATGGGAGGGGAGTCAATGCTTTCTTTTTTGACACTTTGAATCTGTGAATTGTTAATGAACCCGCTTCATTCGCCGACTCTATCTGATCCGATATTTCTATGAAGCATGAGTTCTATAACAAGGTATGGAACCTATGGATCTATTCCTTTTTTTTTTTTGAATTGTTTAGTCCTTGGATCTAAAAAGAATATAGAAATAGAATAAGGGTCCGTTTCGAATGAAGAAATAATCAAATATTTTTCCCAGATATCTCAGTTGGTCAAATTCGCACCAATTATATCCTCATTTGTTCTTTCGATGAATGCCCAAAAGAACCACTTGAAATAATGAATATTATTTGGATTTCTAGACGAAAGAACTCCCCTCAATTATTTTTTTTCGAAATATTTCACTGGCTACCCTCAACCCAGGAATAATTGAAGGGATATTTCTGAAGAATATTAATAATGAAATCCGAAATGGGTGGCAAAACGAGAGAGATAGTTATGAAAAATCTAAGCGTTTGGTCATCAAAGAGCTAAGATCAAAAAAGAAACATCGATTGACAAAAGAAAGATAATTAACGAGATATGATACATCTGTATCGAATGTATCAATTCAAAGTATTGGCCCTAAAAAGGGAAGAAATTATGTACTGTATTCCGAAGTGCTCTGATATGTGTGATGAATACATACTTATTAGACTTGTTACTAGTAGAATTGAGTTCTATATGCATCAAAAATAGTTTTGGTCGACCAAAATTGCTTCTTATTATGGTTGTTCCGTATACGTCCGCCTGCTTTATTCTATGGTCTATGGCCACGGAAGGATTACCAACGGAACGGGGTAAATAGAATCTAACATGTTTTGCTCGAATGAACGTTCCGAAGAAACTTCAGTTATATTAAATAAGGGGGTTCCTTCTCTCATACTGAGAAAGCATTCATTCTTTCAGTTCATTTCAAAATACTTCAATTGGCACGCGCAAGAAATAGGCCAATTCCGCAGCTTTTTGTTCAATTTCTCGTGGAGTAAAATTCTCATCAGTACGAGTCAAGGGAATGGCGCCCTGGCCTCTGATTTCTATATAAAGGACACGTCGAGGATAAAGACCCTCTTTAACTTCTATTCTGATCGATTGGATATCTCTCATAAGTAATCGAAGGAAGATGCGACGATTTATTCCAGGAAATCCCCAACGAAAAATACACACTATTCCTTCTTTTCTATCGAATCTATCATAACCACTACCTACATTCCACGAAATTGTGCACCACAAATAGGAACTAATGAACAGACCCCCGATCCCATAGAAAGACATCACGATTCCTTGTGGAAAAAAAATTATTTGCTGAGACGGGAATAAGGATATCAGATTCCTACCAAGATAACTGGAAGTTCCAACCAATAAGAACCCTAGTGAACCTAAAAAAAGGATACAGGCCCAGCAGAAATTACTTGTTTTTCGAGACCCCGTTATAAGTTCTACCCATATACGTTCTGATCGATAGTTCATACTAGATCCAGTTGCACCCTATTGGAATTGAGAGAAGGGAATAAGCCAAATGAATTTGATTTTACTTTTTTTTTTTTTTTGTTTTGCTCCCGAAGTCACTCTCATCAACTAGCACTATTATGATGTGAACTATTAGGAGTAATTCATCGAATTGGTTAGATATAAAATAATAACATCCCCTTCATATGATACCACTATGTATATCTACATAATATAGATACGTTGACTTTCTATTTCAGATATCCGCTGATCCATTTTAAAACCGCTATCCCCACATATACATGCATATGGATTTATCCATATATCATGTATCCGCATGCATAACCACTTTTTTATTTGTGCTCGGAAGGAGCCACATGTCGTACCATATTCCACTAAATAGATATCTATGATCCAAGTCCAAGTGTTGAAATAAATTGATGAAATTTTTCCCTATCGGATCTAAACAATCTTGTTTTTTTGAACATGAAGAGATAAAGAAGCCATTGCAATTGCAGGAAACACTAAGCCCACTAAAGGCACAAAAATAGAGGGTAAATTGAGATCTGTCATAGAATGGGTACCTCGATTTAATATTTGTACCTGTTATAAAGATATCTTATGTTATGATAAGTATATCTATTATAATATATTATAAGTATTATTAAGTATATATATATATAATAAGTGCAAGGAATGTAGAGCTAAATAAGTGTCCCTATATTATCTTTCTACAAGAAATATATGGCTGATAATCTGCTTTATTATTCTTGTCCTACCGCCCTTATCTTCTAATAAAGAGTTTCTTACGAGTTTCCTAAGGATTCGTTAGAATCCGATCCAACAGGAATTCATAGTCAAAATGTAAGTTCTCGGGAGATAAAAAAAAAATACAACACTTCCCTTAATGGATTTGAATTAATCTATATATATAGATTAATACGGTCTATTTATATATTATTAATACGATATATATTAATATGAAAGAAATATATTAATATGAAAGAAGGGAACATGAAATTCTTTTGATTTTTTTCCCAATTCCTTTCCGCGGAAGGAAGAATTCACTCTTTTCCTCTTGATAGAGAGTTCCTGATTACTAATCATGAATAGGGGTAGGATAAAAAATCTGGATAAAAAAAAAGTAATTATCCGAAACTTCCTATAGAACTTATGTTACCAAAGAAAACCCCACTCTTCTTATTTTGACTTTGATTCCGATGAACTAAAGTTCGCTACAAATACCTGAGCCTAGCGCTCTATTTGAATTTTGATTCAAGGGAAAGAAACCGTGTAGCTGAAATAATTCACTCAGAACACCTTTTAAAGGATTACGTGGTACGATTGGATCAAATAAGCCCTTATGGAATGAATACTCAGCCGCTTGTGAACCGTCGGGTACTGTCTTATTCAATGTTTGTTCAATTACTCTTTTACCCGCAAATGCAATGTAAGCATTGGGTTCAGCAATAATGATATCTCCCAACATACCAAAACTGGCCGTTACTCCACCGGTTGTAGGAGATGTAAGGATTGATACATAGAATAACTTTTTATTGAATTGATAATCATATAAAGCGGAAGATATTTTAGCCATTTGCATCAAGCTCAAACTTCCTTCTTGCATGCGTGCTCCTCCAGAAGCACACACTATAATAACAGGTAGAGATCTATTAGTAGCATATTCGACCAACCGGGTGATTTTCTCGCCTACTACGGATCCCATACTACCTCCCATGAACTGGAAATCCATAACCCCAATTGCTATGGAAATCCCATTTAGTTGACCTATGCCTGTTTGAACAGCCTCAGTTAAACCTGTCTTTCTTTGATATGAATCGAGACGATCTCTATAAGGTTCCTCTTCCGAGTGAAATTCAATGGGGTCAATAGAGACCATGTCTTCGTCCATAGGATCCCAAGTGCCCGAATCAACCGAAAATTCGATTCTATCTGAACTACTCATTTTCAAATGATATCCACATTGTTCACAAATATTCATTTTTGACCTAAAAGCTTTCT